TGATAGCACCTGCTCCCGTAGAGATTTCTCGGTTTCGAAATGTCTCGAAACCTTGAGTAGTAAAAAAGAGTGGGATGCTGTATTTCCAGGATTGGATTTCATATTCGAATGAACCTCGTAATCGTAAGAAAGTAGGTTTTTTAGTTATGGACCTAGCAAAAGAAAAATTGAGATAGGTTCCTATAGTATTGGATTCCCCCCCTCACAATCGGACGTGAAGGTTTCCTCTCATCCGGCTCAAGTAGTTACACCAAATAAAGAAAGGGGTTCTTCTTCTTTTTAAACTTTGTTCGAGAAAACCCTACAAAAAGCTACTCTTTACTCAAGTTCCCAGTAAGGACCAACCTTTCATTGATTCATTCTTATCTTATTTTATTTTTGATTTTCACTCTAACCTTTTTTACTTTCTTTTATGTTTCTTTATGTTTATGAAAAAAAGGAAATGTGAAGTTCTTGAGTAGTCTACTTCCCCTCAAATTAGGAATCCCCTGAAAGGAATATTTTGGGACTCGTAAAGGATTTCTTTGTCTATATATTGTATTGTTACATTCGATCTTTTTTAGGTCTCTACTCACCTCGATGGTTATGTGCCATGATATCCCTTGAAGCATATATGCGATAGATAAGCTCCCGTAACCATGCCATGTCATATTCACTTGCGCTTGCCTGAACAGAATTTCTTTCTCAAAGAAATGTCTAATTCCACAAAAAGTCTTTTTTCACGAGGTATAACTAACTATTCCTATATTATCTGTTACGGAATCGACCATGGATCAATTCCCCTTTTCTTCTATTTTTAAGTCTTGAATGCACCCATAATTCTGAGCTTCATGTTCCTCCTCCCAAGATACATGTCAGAGCCGGGGGCATCCCAATCAGATTAAATGGGATGACAGTTTATCAGTCCAAATCTGTCAAATGAAAATTTCGATCAAATCACACATCGCAATATACTAGGCCCTCTAATTCCCTAAGGGGCTTATCTAAAAGATTCGCAATATAACTAGGAAGACGTTTCAAATACCACACATGAGTCACTGGACATGTAAGTTTGATGTATCCCATTTGGTACCTTCGTATCCGAGAATCAACAAATTCCACCCCGCATTCTTCACAATATTTCGGGTCTTCTTTTTCAGCTCCAATCCCTCGGTAATTTCCACAAGCACAAATCCCACTTTTTATGGGTCCAGAAATTCTTTCACAAAACAATCCATCTTTCTCCGGTTTATTAGTTTTATAATGAAAAGTATAGGGTTTTGTCACCTCTCCAACTATCTCTCCATTGGGTAGAATTTTTTTTGCCCAAGCCTTGATTTGTTGAGGGGAAACTGGTCCAATTCGAAGTTGTTGATGTTTATACTGGTCGATCATAGAATAGAAATTCTGATTCATTGAGATTAAGCTTCCTTCCTATTCATCTGGAAGTTCTTTTCAGATACAAGGAAATGATTCAGTTCCAGGGACAAAGATCGTAGTTCTCGAACGAGCAATCGAAAAGATTCTGGAGCACCCTCTGGTTTAGGTACTGTTGCTCCAATAATCGTAGCACCAAGTACTTCTTGACGAGCTCTAATATGATCAGATTTATAAGTAAGCATCTCTTGTAAAATATGAGCAACACCAAATCCCTCTAGAGCCCAAACTTCCATTTCTCCTACTCTTTGTCCCCCTTGTTTTGCCCTCCCTCTAAGGGGTTGTTGTGTAACAAGTGCGTAATGCCCACTGGAACGTCCATGGATTTTATCATCAACTTGATGAATTAATTTTAGGATATAAGACTTTCCTATTAGAACAGGTTGTTCAAAAAGATCTCCTGTTCTTCCATCAAATATTCTGCTTTTTCCCGGATATTCGGGTTCAAATACCCATGGATTTTTTGTTTGCTTACTGGCTTCATATAATTCAGAAAACACTAGTTTTCTTGAGGCCTCTTGCTCATATCTCTCATCAAAGGGTCCTATTCGATAATTTTTCTTTAGCAGATCCCCCGCTAACCCGAGCGAACATTCAAATATCTGTCCCACATTCATTCGTGAGGGGACTCCTAATGGGTTGAATACCATATCAACGGGCGTTCCATCTTGTAAATAGGGCATATCTTGTCTAGACAAAATCTTAGAAATTATACCCTTATTCCCATGCCTTCCAGCTACTTTATCACCTACTTTGATTTCACGTTTCTGTGAAATATATACACGAATCCTTTCTGGATTATAATTGGAAACCCCCTTCCTATGGATCCATCTCACATCAATAACTCGACCCCTTCCCCCTATAGGTAGTCTTAGAGAAGTTTCTTTTGAAGTGGATACCTGAATGCCAAGTATAGCTCGTAATAATCTATCCTCCGGGGCATATGACGATTCGCTCGCTGTCTGAGGTGTTAATTTACCTACTAAGATATCACCTGTTTCTACCCAAGATCCAAGCATCACAATTCCATTTTTGTCTAAATTTCGGAGTAAACGAGCCTCTAAATGTGGAATCTCCTTAGTGATTCTTTCAGGACCTTGGCTTGTTACATGAGTCTTAATTTCATATTTTCGGATGTGAAAAGAAGTATAAATATCTTCATAGACCAAACGTTCGCTAATTAGTACTGCGTCTTCAAAATTGTAACCTTCCCATGGCATATAAGCTACTAATACATTTTTTCCTAAAGCGAGTTCCCCACCAGCTGTAGCCGCACCGCCCGCTAGAATTTGTCCCTTTTTAATGTATTTACCCTGCTGAACCTGAGTTTTTTGATGCATACAAGTATTTTTGTTAGAACGTTGATACATAACTAATGGGATACTTAGAGTATCCCCATTACTTGAGAAAATGATCTTTTGAGTATCAGTATAAATTATTTTTCCCTTGCGTTCGGCTATAGCTGAAATCCCCGAATCTAGAGCCGTTTGGCCTTCCAACCCAGTTCCAACAATGCACTTCTCGGACCGAGAAAGGGGAACTGCTTGGCGCTGCATATTAGAACTCATTAAAGCTCGATTCGCATCATTATGCTCAATAAAAGGAATGAGGGAAGCTCCAATAGAAAAATATTGGAAGGGAAAAATGCTTCTAAGATGAATCTCTTCCCATGCAATAGTCAGGAATTCTTGACGATATCGAGCTGGAACAACCTGTTGTTCTTGAATACCCCGATTCAAGGCCAAAGAATTTCCTGCTGCTACCATATAATATTCATCTCTATTTGGTGATAAATAAACCATCTGTGCCTCTTTTGATCTATCAGATAATTCATAAAACGGACTCTCTATAGATCCCCAATACCCAACCTTCACATGAATAGCTAATGATCCAATAAGTCCAACATTGATTCCTTCGGACGTGTCAATAGGACAAATACGTCCATAGTGACTCGGGTGGATATCTCGTATCCGAAAACTAGCAGTTCGCCCCGTCAATCCTCCAGGGCCCAAATAACTCCATTTTCGCCCATGAACAATTTGTGTCAACGGATTAGTTTGATCCAAAACTTGAGATAAAGGGTGTAGGCCAAAAAACGATTCATAAGTAGTTGTTAATGAAGTTGAATTTACCAAATTTTGAGGAGTCGGTATCAATTTATGCCTGATTGCTCCACATATAGTTCCTCGAACCGTATTTTCTAAACGAACAAGAGCCAATCCAAATTGATCCTGTAATAGATCTGCTACAGAACGAATACGTTTATTTTTCAAGTGATTCATATCGTCAAGTTTACCCATTCCCAATTTCATTCCAATCAAATGATCCACAGCAGCCAATAGATCTCGTGGTAACAAAAATGTATTGTTTTGGGGTATATCAAGATTCAGTCTCCGGTTCATATTTCGTCGACCAATCTTTCCTAATTCACATCTTTGTTGAAAAAATTTCTTTTGTAATTCCTTGCATAAGGACTCAGAAAATACCGGATCTCCCCCTACACAGGCAAATTGTTGATAAAACTCCAAAATAGCATTTTCTTTTGACCCAATCTTTTTTTTCTCTTTATCATTCGGGAAAGACAAGAAAATTTCAGGGTAACAAACATTATCTAGAATTTCTCTTATATTTGAACCCATAGCTGATGATAGAACTAGAATAGATATTTTTTGTTTTCTACTTACACGGGCCCATATCCTTGCTTTTCTATCAATTTCTAATTCCGACCTTCCCCCCCAATCCGATATTATAGTACTGGTATAGACAGAAATTCCGTTATGTTCCAATTCTGAACGGTAGTAAATACCGGGACTTTGCAATATTTGGTTTATCACAATTCGGTATATTCCATTTACTATAGAGGTTCCAAAAGAATTCATTATAGGGATGTTTCCAATAAAAACGGTTTGTTCTTGCATATTTCTACCGGTTTTCCAAATTAAGACCGCGGGTACATATAATTCAGAAGAATATGTGAGTGATTCATACACAGCATCTCTTTCTTTTATCAAGGGCTCTACCAATTGATATGTTTCCACAAATAATTGAAATTCAATTTCTTGATCTCTATCTTCAATTTTTTGAAACTTATGAAATTCTTCCGTCAAGCCCTGATTAATGAACCTACAAAATCCCTCAAATTGTATCTGACTAAATCCAGGTATTGTGGATATTCCCTCATTTCCATTCTGTAGCATCTTAATCTGAAGTTTCCTCTTTATTGAAAAAATCCCATTATTGGCTTGGCTCACTATTCATCGAACCCTACCGATTGATCTAGCAATGATGGAATGGATATTCTGTTTACTGAATCACATAAAAATTTAGTCAACTCCATCCATATATATCATACATATGAACGGAAGCAAGACAGAGAAATGGAGGGCATTTTCGATGCAAGTTCGAATTTGAGCTTGAGCCAGGTACAAATAGAAAGAAATGGAAATTGATAAAGCATTCGGGAAAAAATTCTGTCACTTAGGCTGATGGAGTCTTTTATCGGATATCAAAATTGATCCAATTTATACCTAATTCTTTTATTATGATATTACGATCAGGGTACAAAAAAATAAAAAATCAATGAATTCAGGATTTAATCTGCTCTCTATGAATAAGATAAAAACAGAAGAAAACAGCATAGAGTTTCTCTTTTTTTAGCACACACAATTCAATGTTCAAAAAGGAATTCGCAAATCTTTTTTTGTGTTTGGTAGTATAATTTCTAAAATACAATGGAATTGCGTACGTATATAGTCATAGGAGTAATCTTTAGGAAGTACATGCCGATATAGCTGTCTAGCTATCCGTATATCACATCTTTTATCAGAATTGAACTTGGTGCAACATAGGTTCGGTCGCACTCTATCATAATGTCTATCTTCTATTCATATTCAATGAAATATGAAAGCACGGATGATCCTATATAGGGATAGGATATGTGCATAAGAAATAGACCCGGGCTCGATATCTTATCTACGTATAAAAATTTCTGTTCTGGAGTTTAAACTGTTCTGGGGTTTACATATACACATATATTTTCTTATAATTCTAATGGATAATGTAATTGATAATGATTAGTCGTAAATCAATTGGATTTTGCATCCATTAAGATAATACAAATGGAGATATAAAATTAAGAACTGTTCACTAATTCAAAGTAAGAAAAGTAAGTAAGAGTAAAAGAGAAAAGAAATAAGTAATAAGTAAATAAGTAAATAGTTAATGAAGTAAAGAGTGAATTATTCTAAATTGCCCTGCATTTTACAGTCTGTGACCGGGGCCGGGAATCTTTTCACTTTTCTATAGATCTATCGATCGAATCTATAGAAAAGTGAAAAGAGAAGGTAAGTTTTTAAGCGACGCGTTTTTTGAGATAAAATCAATCGAAGAAAAGAATAGAAACAGGATCCAATAAAAAAGAGGAATTCTTTTTTGGAAAAGGATAAGTCCAATGGGATTCAAGATCCAAAAAGAAATTAAGAAAGTAAAAAATTCAAATCAAAACAAAATGAGGAGAGGAATAGAAATAGAATTATAGAAATTCTATAAATAGAATATAAGTATAAGAATATCTATACATCTATACATAATTTCTTTATCCATTTTGGATGGATTTTGGCGGCATGGCCAAGTGGTAAGGCGGGGGACTGCAAATCCTTTATCCCCAGTTCGAATCTGGGTGTCGCCTGATCAACAAAAAAATACTTGGAATTTCTTAATCCTGTTGATCAAACTTGACGAATCCTTGCCCATAGGCAAGGGCTAGGTCTGTCGATACTTGATTTTGAGAACCCGTAAGGGCCTAGAAAAAAAGACTGTCATCTTTTTTCTCAAAATCTGGGTTCTGAGTGTGGCTCAAACAGGTACCAATAAATCTGAAGTAACCCAATCTTATTAATGATTGTATTCTGAATTGAATCAAATAAAAGAAATAGTGAGAATTCATTCTGGGCATCAGAACTATGAAAGTAAGAAGTCGGAAATCTTGGTATCCAAAGGTTCCTAAGAGACACTCCATTTTGGCTCTTAAGATTTAAGAAAGGATTCTAAAAAAGACTATAAAGACTCCCTAATTCTTTTACACTAGAACTTTCTTAATATTGAGGTAGTGTCTACTAACTCTGTCTGCGATCAAATTAGATTGGATAGGCTGATGGTAAATTCATTTCATAATTGTGGAAAGAACTGAAGATACTTTGTATCCAGACTCACTAAAGGCTCTGAGTGCTGCTCATAAATTGAATCAGAATGGTTGAATGGCTCTTCTTTTTTTTTCCAATTCTTTCTATTTCAATGGAATTCTATTGAATAAGAAATCTAGGAAATTTTTATGAGTGGATTCATGAAATTGTTTCATAAAGAGCTGTAAGTAAGAATCCTATTTTGACTCTGCACCATTGATTCCACTATGATTATGAATCAATAATGGAATAATTCCTTAAATAGGAGACATCATTCACATGGATATAGTAAGTCTCGCTTGGGCTGCTTTAATGGTAGTGTTTACATTTTCTCTTTCACTTGTAGTATGGGGAAGGAGTGGGCTTTAGAGCTAGGAATATTACTAATTTAGTACTTTACTGAAAAATCTACTTGTATCAATTGTGATCATTTTGCGAAAGCTTAAAAAAAAAACTTGACTTGCTTTAGTTTATCTTTCTATTATTTATTAGATATATTAGATATTAGATCTATTAGTAGTATTATATATTCTATTTCTATTTTCTATTTAATCTTCTATTAAATATTTTTCTTATTCTATTTATCATTAGATACTATCTAATATTCTTATATTTAGATAATATATGATATGGTATTTATATGGTATATATTAGTATATGCCCGTATCCATAAGCATAATAAAAGATATAAAAAATAAGGAATTAAGCAGTTGGGCTTGCAATTCTTTTGGATTGATCGAAATGCATACAAATGGGTGTAGAGAAAAAATAGAAAATTCGAGTGCTATTTCATTTTGATGTACGTCTAAGATCTATTATTAATTAGATTATAGATATCTATTGTCAATTTCTCTAGATAAGAGAAAGCTTCTTTCTGTATACAATACAACTTTATGTTTTATGT